ATACAAGAGTTGTTGATGTACATATTTCACGCTTACGGGCCAAACTAGAAAACGATCCCAGTAATCCTGATTTAATTTTAACATCGAGAGGTACAGGTTACCTTTTTCAAAAAATAGTTAGTATACATAAATAAAATGGAAAATTATGCTAGATTAAAAATTATTAAAACATCTATACAGACAAAAGGCTAATAGTACTATCATAGATATAGCTAGCAGTGCAAATTTATTACTTTCAAAACTATAATAGATTTCACACAAAATAAATATATGAAAATTCCATTAAGAATTGAAATTACAAGGCGCTCTATTCTTGTTTGTCGAGTTTAAAAAGCTATTGTTATATTTTAAACTTTCTCTTTGTAATAAATTAAATATTTACGAATAAGGATTTAATATTTACTGGAAAATACAACTGCACATTATATTATTAAAATTTTTATAAGATGCAGCTAGAACCATCATAGGAGGATTTCAATTCTACTTTATCCTAGAATTCACATCTATTACGATTTCTCATGCAAATATTTTTTTTAAACTCTTTTCTAGGTATAATATATTTTTAGTATGCCCTCTATAATATATACATCTAACACTTTTATCTCATTTAGATCACATAATTACCTATTTTTTCTTTAGAATTTTCAGAAATACAACTTTTTGTATAGTAATATTTTTCAGCTTTATTAGAGAAATACATGTATAAGAAATAATCTTAATAGAGATTAATTTTTTCAAAGTTAGATACTCTTGAAAAAAATAAGTAAGTTATCTTTATAATGAAAGCTTTTCTATTTAAATACAGAATTCATTTTCATATCTTTTACGACTTTACATAATTTATATTATATAAATTTATACAACTTAGAGAACTTATATAAAAGCAGTTATTAAAGAAAACAATTTTCTTCAGTAATAAAATGTATAATTATATATAACCGTCAAGAAAAGTGAAAAACATACAGTAATGCTGAAATAGATAAAGCATTTAGAGTAATATCTAATTCTTTAATTATTATTAATTCATAAGTTTATGTAATTAGCACAATTCCTTATATATTTACTTACTTAGTTTGCTTTGGAGAATTTACAATATGACCATAGCAATTGGACAAGAAAAAAATCGTGGTAGTTTTGATTTAATTGATGATTGGGTAAAAAGAGATCGTTTTGTATTTGTTGGCTGGTCTGGGTTATTATTATTTCCTTGCGCTTATTTAGCATTAGGCGGCTGGTTAACAGGTACAACTTTTGTAACATCTTGGTATACTCATGGTTTAGCTAGTTCCTATTTAGAAGGATGTAATTTTTTAACAGCTGCTGTATCAACACCAGCTAATAGTATGGGTCACTCTTTGCTATTACTGTGGGGGCCTGAAGCTCAAGGAGATTTTACAAGATGGTGCCAGATAGGCGGATTATGGGCATTTATTGCTTTACATGGATCATTTGGATTAATAGGCTTTTGCTTAAGACAATTTGAGATTGCTAGACTTGTAGGTATACGACCTTACAATGCTATCGCATTTTCAGGCCCTATAGCTGTATTTGTCTCTGTTTTCTTAATGTATCCACTAGGACAAGCTAGTTGGTTCTTCGCACCTAGTTTTGGTGTGGCAGCTATATTTCGATTTTTACTATTCTTACAAGGCTTTCACAACTGGACCTTAAATCCTTTTCATATGATGGGTGTTGCAGGAATATTAGGAGGCGCTTTACTATGTGCAATACATGGAGCTACAGTTCAAAATACATTATTTGAAGATGGCGATGCGGCAGATACATTTAGAGCATTTACTCCGACTCAATCAGAAGAAACATACTCTATGGTGACTGCCAATCGATTCTGGTCTCAAATTTTTGGAGTAGCCTTTTCTAACAAACGCTGGTTACACTTTTTCATGTTATTTGTTCCTGTTACTGGATTATGGACTAGTGCTTTTGGCATAGTTGGTTTAGCGTTAAATTTAAGAGCATATGATTTTGTATCTCAAGAGCTAAGAGCAGCTGAAGATCCCGAATTTGAAACTTTTTACACAAAAAATATCTTATTAAACGAAGGTATTCGTGCATGGATGGCTGCACAAGATCAGCCTCATGAAAACTTTATATTCCCTGAGGAGGTTTTACCACGTGGAAACGCCCTTTAATAGTAATACTGGCATAGGTGGCCGAGATATAGAATCTACAGGCTTTGCTTGGTGGTCTGGCAATGCAAGGCTAATTAATGTATCTGGAAAACTACTAGGAGCTCATGTGGCTCACGCAGGTGTTATGGTTTTTTGGACAGGTGCAATGACTTTATTTGAAGTAGCACATTTCGTACCAGAAAAACCACTTTATGAACAAGGATTCATTCTGATTCCTCATCTAACAACATTAGGTTGGGGTGTAGGACCTGGTGGAGAAATTAATAATATATATCCCTACTTTGTAGTAGGTGTATTACACTTGATTTCTTCTGCTGTTCTAGGTTTTGGTGGATTATATCATTCACTAATAGGTCCTGATACTCTAGAAGAATCTTTTCCTTTTTTTGGTTATGATTGGCGAGATAAGAATAAAATGACTACTATTCTTGGTATACACTTAATATTACTAGGTATAGGAGCTTTTTTATTAGTTGTCAAAGCTTTATTCTTTGGAGGTGTTTATGATACATGGGCACCAGGCGGTGGAGATGTACGTATTATAAATAATCCAACATTAAATCCATCTGTAATTTTTGGTTATGTACTAAAATCTCCTTTTGGTGGAGATGGATGGGTAGTTAGTGTCGATAATATGGAAGACTTAATTGGTGGTCATGTATGGATAGGAGTTATATGCATATCTGGAGGCATATGGCATATATTAACTAAACCATTTGCATGGGCCAGAAGAGCATTCGTATGGTCAGGTGAAGCTTACCTATCTTATAGTCTTGGAGCACTATCACTAATGGGGCTAACTGCATCTAATTATGTATGGTATAATAATACAGCATATCCTAGTGAATTTTATGGCCCCACTGGACCTGAAGCTTCTCAAGCACAAGCTTTTACTTTTTTAGTAAGAGATCAAAGATTAGGAGCAAATGTAGCTTCAGCACAAGGCCCTACTGGATTGGGTAAATACTTGATGAGATCACCTAGCGGTGAAATCATCTTCGGTGGAGAAACTATGCGTTTTTGGGATTTAAGAGCGCCATGGGTAGAACCTTTAAGAGGCCCTAATGGACTTGACTTAAACAAAGTTAAGAATGATATACAACCTTGGCAAGAAAGACGAGCTGCTGAGTATATGACACATGCTCCTTTAGGTTCACTAAATTCTGTAGGTGGCGTAGCGACTGAAATCAACTCTGTTAATTATGTATCTCCTAGAAGTTGGTTAACAACATCTCATTTCTTTTTAGGTTTCTTCCTATTTATTGGCCATCTATGGCACGCTGGAAGAGCTAGAGCTGCTGCTGCTGGATTTGAAAAAGGAATCAACAGAGAGAATGAAGCTGTGCTATCTATGAGACCACTAGATTAAATAAATCAATAGTACAAGAAACTATTTTCCTCATTTACTGAAGGAGAATAGTTTTTTATAATATTGATTTATTAATTAATATTTTGAATAAATGCCTATTAAACGCAAAATAGGTACTGAAAAAAATAATTCAATTATAAATATAATTATAAAAGCTATCATAGCTAATCTTCCATTCCAATTTTCAGCACCTAAAGAAAAACCCCATATCCATTGATTACGATACATATATTTCATGTTGATGATTCACCATACGTATACTATAATAGTAAACATAACTGCGAAACAGATAAATTTGATTAATATACATGCAACTAAATATATACCTCCTTACTCATCCTTTTATTCAAGCATTGTCTAATTATATTGTAGAACAAGAAGAACGAAACAACTTCATTTACTACCTTAAATCTCAACAATTAGGCTCTTTTTTAATATATGAAGTTATAAGGAAATGGCTTAATCTACAAAATGTTTATATAAAAAAATTTAATTATATTCAACAGCTGAAAGTTAATTATCCACTCGAATCTTACTCTATCATTTCAGATCTAACCGCATCACATCATATAATAACAAATGCAGCTAAATTACTTCCATATACCATATTCAAAGAAATAAAACATATAGACAAACAAGTAAACTATAGAAAAGATGAAAAAATTATTTTTTTTGAAAAATCTTTATGTAATTATAATACTATCAAATCAATTGATTACTTAATCGAGCATAAGCATATAAGTATCAACCAAATGAAAGTTGCTTGTATAATATGTAATAATAAAGTTCTAGACCAAATAGGGAAAAAATATCCTCGTTTAGAAATATACACAACAAAAATAATTAATTTTTAGTTAAAATAGATTGTTAAATAATAATATCAAAACAGATGAATATCATTACTAACTCATTTAATTTAGTATTTACATCCATAGCCAATTTTTCTGAAATATACTTAATATTAATTTTACTTAAACTTTCTTTAGCTTGGTTTCCTACAGTTAATTGGTATAATGAACCCTTTTGCTCTTTAAATAGATTAACAGACCCTTATTTGAGACTTTTTAGAGGTACTATACCTATAGTTTTTGGGATGGATATGTCTCCAATGTTAGGTATTATCTTCTTACAATGTTTAACTGTGATTTTTAACAATATACGTATTGAATCCATAATATAAGACATTTAAAAATATGTTAAACTTACAACAAAAATATACAGACTACTAAAAAACAAATCATGCTTAAAATTAGGCTTAAAAAATTCGGCAGAAAAAAACAACCTAGTTACCGAATTATCGTTATAGATAGTAAAAAAAGAAGAGATGGTAAAGCAATAGAAGAGCTTGGTTTTTACAATCCTTTAACTAAAGAAACTAAACTAAATATTGCAAAGCTACAAACAAGAATGTCATGCGGAGCACAACTCACAAAAACTGTTAAAGATTTATTATATAAAAATACTAATCAAATGCTTTATCAAAAAGAGGTGTCAAATTGAGCAAATTTACTTTTAAAATTTTATGGCTTGAAAATAATGTAGGTATCGCTATAGACCATATTATAGGAAATAATTTAAGTCCACTAACATCTTATTTTTTTTGGCCACGCAATGACGCATGGGAAGAACTAAAAAATGAACTCGAATCCAAACCATGGATAAATGAAACAGAGAAAATCGAGATTTTAAATCAAGCTACAGCAATAATTAATTTTTGGCAAGAAACAGGCAAAAATAAATCCTTAAAAAAAGCACATGACAGGTTTCCTGATTTTATATTTACAGGAAGCAATTAACATTTACAGATGATTAGTTTAAAACATTTTCTAATCATCTAATACTTTAAATAATATCTATAATATTAAATGACTAGAGACATAAATATAAAAAAAAAATAGATTTATTGATAATAGCTATTGAAGCAATAGATTTATATACTTTAGATGTAGAATATATTAATGACCATAATCTTTTATTATTTTCAACGCGCTCTAAGAATCTTTTAAGACATGTTAATTCTAATATAACAACTTTATTAAATTCTTATTTTGAATGTATATACCTAATCTATCGAGCTATACAAGATCCTTCTTTACAAAAAATAGCGAATTGTATTATATCCACTTACTACAATAACCCAGAAGAAAAATCTGTAAAACAATACACTCGTAAATATATATATTTTTATCAAAAAACACAATATTATTATAACAGACAAAGCTATGCTGATAAAATTAATATGTATGAAATACCTATATATAATATATATATAATTAGTAAAGCATACAAATATAATGAAAACTGCTTACAATACCTTATTCAATATTTATGTTTATAGTGTAAACTACATTATTCAGACACTATACATTCTGTAGTTAAAATCATAGAAGAGATAGAAGAAGCATTTTGTAAAGCTGAGCGAGTAACTTTAGAAGGATCAATAATACCATAATTATACATGTCAACTAAACTTCCTTCATTAGCGTTATAGCCTATAGAAAATTCACTATTCTTTACTTTTTCCACAACTACAGTTCCATTAAAACCTGAATTTTCTACTATTCTACTTAAAGGAGCAACTAATGCTCTTTGCACTATTAAAGCACCAACTAACTCTTCCCCAACTAAATTATTACTAGCCCATCTCTGCAAATCTGTAGATAAGTGAACAAATGTAGCTCCTCCACCAGGCACAATGCCTTCTTCAATTGCTGCTTTAGTAGCATTTATAGCATCTTCTAAGCGGAGTTTTTTATCTTTCATTTCAGTTTCAGTTGCTGCACCAACTTTAATAACTGCAACACCACCGGCTAACTTCGCTAGTCTTTCTTGTAAATTTTCTTTTTCATAATTATTAGTACTAACCTCTAATTGACGCCTGATTTGATCACAACGCTCTTTAATATTAACTTCATTTGTATTAGCGATAACAGTAGTTGAATCTTTTGTAATTTGTACTCTTTTTGCCTGACCTAAGTCATCAATAGACATCGTACTAAGAGATAAACCCATATCCTCAGAAATAACTTTTCCTGATGTCAAAATACCTATATCATCTAATAAGGCTTTTCTTCTATCTCCGAAGCCAGGAGCTTTAACAGCAACTACGTTAATTATTCCTCTTAATTTATTTACAATAATTGTAGCCAAAGCTTCTTTTTCAATATCCTCTGCTATTATTAATAAAGGTCTACCTGTTTTTGAAACTTGCTCTAATATAGGCAATAACTCTTGCTGGATTAAGGTAATTTTTTTATCTGTCAATAGAATGTAAGGATTATCCTGATTAACTTCCATTTTTGATGGATCAGTTACAAAGTATGGAGAAATAAATCCTTTATCAAATTTCATACCCTCTTTAATTTCTAAATAAGTCATTGTAGATTGCCCCTCTTCTAAAGAGATTACTCCCTCTTTACCTACTTGACTTATAGCATCAGCTATCATATTACCTATATTAATATCATTACCTGATGAGATAGAAGCTACATGAGTAATATTCTGTATGTCATCAACCGGACGTGAATACTCTGCTATCTTAGTAACTACAAATTTTACTGCTTTATCTATACCTTTCCTTAAAATCATTGGATTAGCACCTGCTGCTACATTTTTCAAGCCTTGCTTTACAATAGCATGTGCTAAAACAGTTGCAGTTGTAGTACCATCTCCAGCAACATCATTTGTTTTTGACGCTGCCTGCCTAATAAGTGCAACTCCTGTATTTTCTATTGAATTTTTCAACTCTATCTCTTTTGCAATTGTAACACCATCGTTAACTATTTGCGGTGAACCAAATTTTCTTTCTAAAACAACATTACGACCTTTAGGGCCTAATGTTACAGATACAGCTTCTGCTAAAATATCCATACCTTTTTCTAAAGCTTTGCGAGCATTATCTTGATATATAATTTGTTTACTCATAAAATTTATCTTAAATTCCTCAATACATTATAGAAATACAATTATACGAATTAAAATCAGTTATTTTTATAACCTTCTGTAATATATACTGACAAATATTACAATTTAAATAAATAAAAACCTATTCAATCATATAATAAACAATGTTATACTATAAATACAATAGGGCTTGTAGCTCAGAGGATTAGAGCACGTGGCTACGAACCACGGTGTCGGGGGTTCGAATCCCTCCTTGCCCGATAAAATATATACTCAATTACAACTCTACAACCTATTTTTTATGCAAACACTAAGAGGAACCAAAGATATATTAGCTAATGAAATCCTTTTTTGGCGTTATATATATAACACAGCCTTACAAGTTTGTTCATTATATAACTACCATGAAATTCAAACACCTATACTAGAATTAACATCGCTTTTTACAAAAAGTATAGGAAATGATACAGATATAGTTAATAAAGAGATGTACAGTTTTATAGATCAAGGACAACGCAACATAACCCTTAGACCAGAAGGAACAGCTAGCGTTGCCAGATCATTTATAACAAACAAATTATATATTAACAATAGCTCTAACAAATTTTGGTACTTAGGACCCATGTTCAGATATGAAAGACCCCAAAGTGGAAGACAGAGGCAATTTCATCAATTGGGGATAGAATGTTTAGGTAGCGCTGAACCTCTTGCAGATGCAGAAGTTATACGTATAGCAACCAAAATTTTACACCAACTAAAGTTAAGAAATTATAAACTTGAAATCAATTCAATAGGAAACTTAGAAGAAAGACAAAAATATCAATCAGAACTTCTAATATATCTGGAAAAGTACAAACGCGATTTAGATAAGGATTCTCAAAAACGCTTAAAGAACAACCCTTTACGAATTTTGGATAGTAAAGATGTTAAAACACAAGAAATTCTTCAAAAAGCTCCTTCATTACAAATGTATTTAGGCAAAGAGTCACAGAAGCATTTCAGCACGCTATGTAATTACCTAGATGCAATGGATATAGAATATAATATTAATGAGCAACTAGTCAGAGGATTAGACTACTATAATTATACAGCATTTGAAATCAAATGCAATGAACTTGGTAGTCAAGATACTATATGTGGCGGTGGAAGATATGATTGTCTAATAAAAAGCCTAGGTGGACCTGATACGGCTTCAGTCGGTTGGGCTATGGGCATAGAAAGACTGCTATTAATAGTAAAAAATCGCTTTCAACCTATACAAATAAAACCGAATATTTATATTGCAACAAAAGGTATGCAAGCAAAATTAAGTATTTGGCCCATTTTGGATCTTCTAGAGGAAGCCCAAATATCATTCGAATTAGACTTACAAAATAATAGTTTTCAAAAACAGCTTAAAAAAGCTAACAAATTAGGCACTTCTATCTGTCTTCTTATCGGAGATGATGAGGTAAACAATAACAATATTACTATCAAATATCTCAAAGAACATAAACAAAAAATAATTAGTTTAAACGAATTAATTCAAGAATTACAAAAATATTCAAGAACTTATCAACAAACCTTGACAATACATAGATAAAAACTGTTACAATACATTTAACGATTATATCAAGATGGGGTGTAGCCAAGCGGTAAGGCAGCGGACTTTGACTCCGCCATTCGCAGGTTCGAATCCTCCCACCCCAGTACTAAATTTATTCGAACTTATTTTTATATAAGTATAATAAATTATTTTAAACTTCAAATGAAAAAGTTTGATTTACAAGAATCAATTACATTATCTACTATAATAGTAATTAAATTTCAAGACTAGAATTAACATTTTATTAGCAATAATACATTTTAAAATTAATTATGGCATTTATTCAATTCATTCAGGGGATTAATGAAACAGTTGTCCCAGACGTTAAATTAACAAGATCTAGAGATGGTAGTACAGGAACAGCAACTTTTCGATTCAATCAACCAGATATTTTAAAAGCTAGTATGGAAGACAAAGGCGATATCACGGGAATGTATTTAAAAGATGAAGAAGGTGAAATGATTACAAAAGATGTAAATGCTAAATTTATCAATGGTAAACCTGAGGCTATAGAGGCTATTTACATTATCAAAAGTCCTCTAGATTGGGATAGATTTATGCGTTTTATGGAAAGATATGCTAATGACAACCAATTATCTTTCACAAAAGCTACAACATAACTTACTTATTATGACATATATCCATTACATTTATAATCATAGTGGATATAAATAAATACATCAACAATATCAATATGAAATTCTCCTGGAAATCATTAAACGAATTAATTAATATAAAGCATATACGAATAAATACGTTAGCTAGCAAATTAACATTAGCTGGATTTGAAGTTGAAGAAATTATATATATAGATTACATGAATGATTATGTAATAAATATCGATATAATAGCAAATAGGCAGGATATTGCGTGCATTATTGGCCTAGCAGAAGAACTGAGTATAATATTAGATATACCTTTAAAGGACCCAATATCACAAACATATTCAGGAAACTATAATAAAAACGCCGATCAGAAGTATTTACTAAACACTTTTCATAACTCTAAATCTATACTAAATATAGCTATTCAGCATATAAAGAATATTCAAGTTTTTAAATTACCACTGTGGCTAAAGAACTACCTTATTATACATGAGATAAAACCTTCAGAAACAATATTAGATATTATTCATTACATTCATATAAAATGGGGTCAAGATATACATATCGTAGATTATCAATCTATTACACAAGAGCCTTTCAATATAAAATTAATTAATTCAATTCAACTTAATAAAGTAAGTTCATTACAACACATAAATAAAACAGTACAGACTGAACTACTCCAATATAATAAAAAGACTATATCTACTAATGGTCATAGCATTAATAATAAATATGCTTATAAATCTTTAAGTTCTTCAATAATTGTATTTAGTACAATACTTGACCCTATATATATAAAAAATAATATTAGAAATAAAACATCGACAAAGCATCTCAAATACATAAATAGAAACTATTTCATGAAAGCTTATCGAGAGGCTATTCAATTAATTACTCAATTTACTAGTAGCAAAGCACAAACAGAGTATAGTTATCATAGAAAACAACTAAAACGAATTATTAATATACATAAAAATTTAATTTACAATATTTTAGGACCCCTAAATAATCAAAGCAGAGCTTATACGCCTATTCATATTATATTTAACATACTTTTACAGCTTCGATTTCAACCTCAATATAAAAATAATATTTTTACCGTAACTGTACCTCTGCATAGACATGAAGATATTCAAAGACCTATAGATATTATTGAAGAAATTGGAAGAATATATGGATTCAACAAATTTATAGATAATTTACCTGCAAAAAATCAACAAGGCTATATCAGTGATAATACACAAAATATACACAAAATAAGAAAGATTTTTAGGTATATAGGTTTACATGAAATTAAAAATTACTCATTACAAAAATACAGTAATGACAACCATATTAGTTTACATAATCCGTTAGCTCAAGATCAATCTCATTTAAAAACAAGTTTATTGCATAATTTAATTCAAACTAAAGAGTATAATATAAAACACCGCAATAAAAACATAGAAGGATTTGAGATTGGCAATATTTTTTATAAAGAGGATAATAAATCTTTTCGTGAGACTACAAATATTGGAGGTATCTTAGGTAATACAAATTTTGCAAGACAATCATGGTCAAATTCTGTACATGAATTAACTTGGTTTCAAGCCAAAGGTACTATAGAAGAACTATTTGATAGACTCAGACTCAAATCAAGTATTGAATGGATGTCTATTACTAAAAATAATTATGCAATTAACAGCTACTACAATTTGAATATATACCATCAAAAGCGTTCCGCTTTATTATACAATAAATTTACTAAAGAGCATCTAGGTATCTTTGGAGAGCTAACAAAGAAACTTCATGACAAATTAAATATTCACCATAAGACTTATATATTTGAGATGAATATAAATGCTTTATCACAAACAATAAGAAAATACAATCACTTAAAATATATAATTAAACCCTACTCATATTATCCAAGTGTGACTCGAGATATATCAATAAGATTAAAATTTGATTTAAATATTGACTACATTAAGAAATCAATTTCCAAAAACAACTCTCGCTTAATAGAATCAATAGAAATATTTAATGAATACGAAAAAATCATACATAGTAAAAAAGAAAAATATATAGGCATAAGAATAACATATAGAGCGCAAAATAGAACTCTAAACGATAAAGATATTATAGATATAGATAACCAAATAAATCATATAATTCATGATTATTTATAATCTTACTTTGAGAGTAAGTCATAAGCCGGATTCTGTTCTTTAATAAAAAGACTGTATATTAAAGGGTAGTTATTAATCTATAGTTTTACTTAAAACTTAATGCAGTAAATATAACAAATATAATAGCTTGTAACATGTTAGATCACACTTACCCATATTGTATCACTTTACTCTTAAGTAGGGGTTTACCTAGCAAATATCTTAAAAATATTTCTGGTAAGCTCTTACCTTACCTTTGCATCCTTACCATATATAGGTGGTTTATTTCTGTGGCACTTTCCTCATAGTTACTTATACTGTTTACTATACAACTACTAAGATCTAAATAGAGACCGGACTTTCCTCAAGGCTGTAGAAGCCTTGCAACTACCTACGCTTACTCTACCAAAGACAACATACTGAATTGAATAAAAAAAAGCAAGTATTTTATATATGATAAAAAAGCATAAATTCACAGAAAAAAGATTTATATCTATGTTAAATAAATACAATTACGATCTACATTTAGGCGATATTGTAGCAGGTACCATCTTTAATTTAGAAAGTCAAGGATATTTAGTAGATATAGGTACACACATAGCAGGTTACTTACCTTATGATGAAACATTATTATATAATAGACCATCTTTTAAATTTACAAGCTTAGATAATCAAATAACAAGAGATTTTTTTATACTTGCATATCAAAAACACTCCCAACAGATTTTACTATCTATTAAGCGACTAGATTATATAAGGGCATGGAAAAGAGTTAAACAATTACATATAGAAGATGTCATCTTAAATGCTCCTGTAATTAATACTAATAAAGGAGGAATAATAACTTATATAGAAGGATTACAAGGGTTTATACCAAAATCTCATTTAATACATACTCCTGAATTTTATTCCAATCAAAAAACTATAAAATGCCAATTATTAATCATTGATGAAAAAAGTAATAAATTAATTTTAAGTAATAAACGAGCTATGCTATCACTAACAAAAGATAAATTCAAAATAGATTTAATAGTAGAAGGTAAAATTATTGCAATAAAGACATATGGAGTATTTATCGAGATAAATAATATCATTGCTTTATTACATATCTCAGAAATAGGATATAAATACATAGATAATTTAGATAATCTATTTACTATAGGCAATTATACTAAAGTAAAAATAATCCATATAGATATGAAACAAGGTCGATTATCTGTAACTAAAAGGGGTCTAAATTAACCTCCACCAACAATAGTAATAACTTCTACTTTATCATCCGACTTTAAAAAAATACTAGATAAATTATCAATAGATACAATCTTTTGATTATATTCAATAATAATTGAATTTATATCAAACTGATAATGTACTAACAAATTATGCAAAGAAGTCTCAGCAGAACAATTTAAAGGTCTTCCATTCAAAATAATTGTATTATATATAAAATCCATAATCTATACTAGGCTAGTAGACTAAATTAAAAAAAGATACTATACTAAGATTATAGTATATATGGCGGGTGTAGCCAAGAGGTTAAGGCAATGGATTGTGACTTCATCATTCGCGGGTTCGAATCCCGTCATTCGCCCTATTTTTTAAAAAATTATTTACTGCAGCAAATTTTACTAATTGAGTTCTACTTTTAGTATTTGTTTTTAAAAATAAACGACTTACATATTTCTCTACTGTTCTTAAGCTTAATTGTAATTTAGCTGCTATTTCTTTATTCATTAGGCCTTGATAAACTAATTGAAAAACCTCTAATTCTTTACGGGTTAAGACAAAATTCTGTTGCTTCGTATAAGAAGAATCCTGATTTACTAAATTAGTTTTTATCATTAAATCAAAATTTTTTAGTAAATTACGTACTATAGACAAAAGCTCTAATGGACTAAAAGGCTTAACTAAATAAGCATTACAACCAAGATTATACCCTTTAACTCGATCATGAGTCATACCTTTTGCTGTAAGAAAAATTATAGGTATACAAGAAAAACTAGAATCTAATCGCAATAATTTAATCAAATCATAACCATCTAAGCTAGGCATTACTATATCTGTAATTATTAAATCAAAATGTTCATCTTGTAAGGCTTGTAAGGCTTGTTGTGCTGTGTTTTTAAATACTACATTAAAGCCTTCATTGGATAAATAATTAACAACTGATTTACTTAAATCTAAATCATCATCTACTAATAATATATTTTTTTTCATGTGTATATTAACTAACATATATTAAAAATCAATCCATATTAAAATCATGAAATGGCTAAACAAATTGTCAGAATTAAAAATTTCTTTTCACACTTTTAAACTTAACAATAATGACTCTATTATGTATAATAATGAACCATTTAATAAAAGATCTTTTATAATAATATCAGGTTTACTATATTTACAAAAAATATTTCTCAATGGAGAAAAGTTATGCATAGCTATTTTAACAAAAAATACTTTACTAAGTCTAGATTCTGAAAATACAGGCAAAGCATTATATTACTACCAATTAGTATCTTTAAATACAAGCTATATCATTAGCCTACATACTCACAATTTATCTGCTAGAAAAAAACAACATATAAATCTAATGCTAAATATGCATAAAGAATATTATAAAACCCTTATAGCTTATGAAAGAATGATTCAAATATTAACTCATAAATACATTAAATATAGAATTATCCAATTATTGCTTTTTTTATCAAAAGAAGAAGGCAATATAATTAATAACACAATTATTATACCATTTTATATAAGTCAATCTAATATCGGAAACATTGTAGGAAGTAATAAAAACACAGTTAACAAAATCATCAAATCTTTAGAAGTTCAAAAAATTATTTGCTACTCAAATAAAAAAAGAATTATTATTCAGGATATAATAGCTTTAAATAAGGCCAAACTCATACTATAAATCTTATAAATACATACCCATAAAAAATATGCATGTTATAATATTGATTATATTGAATAGCTGTTAGTCTAAATGCAAAATTATTAAAAAAGTAAAATTATGGGAAAAGTATATGATTGGTTTGAAGAAAGATTAGAAATTCAAGCCATTGCCGATGATATAACTAGTAAGTATGTACCTCCACACGTTAATATTTTTTATTGCATTGGCGGTATAGTATTTACATCATTTTTAATTCAAGTTGCTAGTGGCTTTGCAATGACGTTTTATTATAGGCCAACAGTAGCTGAAGCCTTTTCATCTGTTGAATATATTATGACTGATGTTAACTTTGGTTGGCTAATTAGATCTATTCACAGATGGTCAGCAAGCATGATGGTTTTAATGTTAATACTACATGTTTTTCGTGTATATTTAACAGGAGGTTTTAAAAAACCACGTGAGTTAACTTGGGTTACTGGTGTTATACTAGCTGTTCTAACAGTATCTTTTGGAGTAACAGGTTATTCATTACCTTGGGATCAAATAGGCTACTGGGCTGTAAAAATTGTCACAGGTGTTCCTGAAGCTATACCAATAGTTGGCAGCAGTATAGTCGAATTATTAAGAGGCAGTGTTAGCGTAGGACAAAGCACATTAACACGTTTCTATAGCTTACATACTTTTGTTTTACCATTACTTACAGCTGTATTTATGCTTATGCATTTTCTTATGATTCGTAAACAAGGTATATCAGGACCTTTATAAAATATAAAAAACAATTAAAAAAATCTATTAATAATTTAATCAAAGAGGTTTAATATGTCTATTATTAAAAAACCCGACTTAACTGACCCTAAATTACGTGCTAAACTAGCTAAAGGTATGGGCCATCATTATTACGGTGAGCCTGCTTGGCCTAATGACTTATTATATATGTTTCCAGTTGTAATTCTTGGGACTATAGCTTGTGATGTTGGTCTAGCCATTTTAGAACCTTCAGTTATTGGTGAGCCTGCCAATCCTTTTGCAACACCACTAGAGATTTTACCTGAATGGTATTTTTTCCCTACATTTAACTTACTTAGAGTAATACCTAATAAATTAATTGGTGTTTTATCTATGGCATCTGTACCTGCTGGATTAATAACTGTGCCTTTTATTGAAAGCGTCAATAAATTTCAGAATCCTTTTCGTAGACCTGTTGCAACATCTGTATTTTTAGTTGGAACAGCTATAAGCATTTGGCTTGGAATAGGGGCTACAATGCCTCTATCAAAAGCTCTTACTTTAGGGGTATTTTAAATTAAAGCAAAAATACATAATTAAATATACAAATAACTAGTCATTATATAGAATATAAGACTAGTTGTACTATACACAAAATATTACTTCACAGAAACTTTAGCTCCTACTTCTTCTAATTTAGCCTTAGTATTTTCAGCCTCTTCCTTAGAAACACCTTCTTTTAAAGATTTTGGTGTTGATTCTACTAAATCCTTAGCCTCTTTTAAGCCCAATCCTGTTAAAGAACGTACTACTTTCAGTATAGCTATTTTTTTTGCAGCTGGGACTTCATCCAATACAACATCGAATTCTGTCTTCTCTTCCTCAACTGCATTATTGCCAGCACTCTCAGAACTTGGCATGACAACCATGCCACTAGATTGAGTTACTGATGCATCAACATCAAAAGTATTTTCAATTTGTTTAACTAATTCAGCAGCTTCTAGTAGAGTTAACAACTTTAATTCCTCTATGATACTTTCTATTTTAGTAGACATAAAAATCAAAATATAATAATAACTAATAAATACAATAAACTTTTTTTCTAAAATTACTAATTGTCTTTTAGCGAATTAATATCTATAGGTATAGATGGACCCATTGTACTAGATAAATACATTGACTTCCAGTACTTACCTTTAGAACCAGCTGGACGATTTTTATCAACAGATTCTTGAATAGCTTTAAGATTAAGGTTTAAATCATCCACAGAGAAACTCATTTTTCCTATAGGTATATGAATAATACCTGTGCGATCAACTCGATACTCTAACTTACCCTTCTTAAATTCCTGAATTGATGACTTTAAATCATTGCTTACTGTACCTGCTTTAGGAGAAGGCATTAAGCCCCTAGGACCTAATATTTTACCCAACTTAGCTATTAATAACATTACATCTGGTGTAGCTATTAATTTATCAAAATCCAAACGACCTTGAAATATTTCATCAATCAAATCTTCAGAACCTACTATATCAGCACCTGCTTCGAGAGCCTCAGCTATTTTTTCTCCTTTAGTAATGACTGCTATTTTTATTTCTTTTCCTGTCCCTTTCGGTAAAACCACTGTTGATCTTAACTGTTGATCAGAGTATTTAGGGTCTAAACCTAAAACTGCATGAATTTCAACCGTTTCAATAAAATTCACCGTTGAAAAAGATTTAATTAAAGAGAGAGCTTCTAAAGAAGAATAAAATTTAGACTTATCTACTTTTTGAGCTATTTGCTGAAAACGACGTGAATATTTACGCATTATTATAATTTTACACTTCTTATCTTATTAAATTATTAATTAATTACCCTAATACCCATACTGTTAGCAGTACCAGATACTATAGACATTGCTTTTTGTACATCATTAGTATTTAAATCTTGCAGCTTTGTTTCAGCTATTTCTTGAAGTTGTTTCAAAGAAATTGATCCTACCTCTTGAGAATTTGGTTGACTTGAACCTTTTTGAATCCCAGCTGCCTTTGCTATTAATACAGAAGCAGGAGGTGTTTTCAAAATAAATGTAAAACTTCTATCTTCATAAATAGAAATTTCAACTGGAATAACTAAACCCACTTTATCTGCTGTTTTAGCATTATACTCCTTACAGAACATAACAATATTAGCACCATACTGACCTAAAGCAGGTCCTACTGGAGGAGCTGGTGTTGCCTTTCCTGCTGTTAATGCTAACTTAACAATACCTAGAATCTTTTTAACCATACAACTTTGAATTTATTAAATAAATATTTATATGAGTACCCTTAATTTAATTAATACCTAAAAATAGATATACAGGCTATTATATGCATTATTAAGTATTTTTCCAATACTTTAACTTTTATATATGATACATCTATCACGCCTTGAAGGACTTGAACCCTCGACATTAGGTTTTGGAAACCTACGTTCTACCAGCTGAACTAAAGGCGTACTAAAGTTAGTATAGCATTGAATCTTATGTAAAAAAGTATATATTAGTGTACTTGTAGAATAAAATTTAAAGAATTATTAAGACAATTAACATAATATTTATGCTCAACCCCAATTTGAACACAATTAAACTCAATAATAATGAGTATAAACTATATTCACGACAATTAGTACTTAATTCTGTAGGAATAGAAGGACAAAAAAGACTAAAATCGGCTAAAATTTTATTTATTGGCGTTGGTGCACTAGCATCCTCTGCTCTAATTTATTTAGCAGCATCTGGAGTAGGATGCATAGGAATAATAGATAAAGATAAAGTAGTAAAATCTAACTTACATAGACAAATAATATATAATTATGATTGTTTAAATCAATCTAAAGTTAATTCTGCAAAGAATATTATTAAAAATATTAATAATCTATGCGATGTTATTGCATATAATGAAGAATTGTCTTCCTTTAACTATCTAGATATAATTAAGAAGTATGACCTTATAATAGATAGTTGTGACAATTTCGAAACACGATATCTAATTGATATCGCATGCTATAAATTACACAAAGTACACATTTATGGCGCTATACGAGAATTCGAAGGCCAAGTAAGCGTATTCAACTATAAAAACGGGCCTCGATATCAAGATATATATCCTCCATATTTAAATTTGCAAAATACTTCTTGTAATTCACTAGGTGTTCTAGGGATTGTTCCTGGAGTAATAGGTATGTTACAAGCAACAGAAGCTATGAAAATTATTCTAGGAATAGGAGAGATTTTAAGTGGACAACTTTTAATATATAGTAGTTTAAATACATCCTTTAAAAAAATCAATATTGCACATGTAAATCCAGTAGGATTACAATATAATAGTATCAAGGACAGTAAAACATCTAAAATCAATTCTTCGATAACAAAAATAACTACATTAAATTCATTACAAAGTAAACAAAAAAATAAGTGTTTAATTATAGATCTAAGACAACCAAATGAATTTCACTTAAACCATATATCAAAATCAATCAATATACCTATAATAAATTTAAAATCAAAAAAAACCTTATCTTTCATTAAACAAAATTCTATAGATAAAAATATAATTATTTATTGTAGCAGATATGCTAGATCTATTTTAGGCTCTAAAATATTAAGTCTATATAAAATTAACAATAGTATATTATTAGAAGAATTGAACGAATAAATAATTAAGAATATATCTAACAGTCAAATTATTAATTGCAAAATAAATACGTATCATATTTTTTACAGATTTTATATAATAGAACAAAAATACAAAGGTATAAAAATTATGACAAAAAATATTAGTATTATTCTAAAAAAAAATTATAAACCATTAGGAGAAAGTGGAGACTTGAAAATAGTAGCTAAAGGATTTGCAAGAAATTATTTAATCCCTAAAGATATTGCAGAAATAGCCACTAAAGGAAAAATAAAACACTATATAATGCTAAAAAGCATAGAGAATAGAAAACTTGAAGAGAAACAATTAAATGCTATTAAAATTCGAAAAAATTTAGAACAGATCTATAAAATTAAACTAAGAAAAAAAGTAAGTAGCCAAAAAAATGAGAATATTTTTGGCAGTGTTACAGACAAAGAAATTATTGAACAAATTTTTCATGCAACAGGTATAGAAATAGAGAAAAAACAACTAATTATTCCTAGTATCAAAAATATCGGTAGCTATAAAATTCAAGTAAATATTACAAATAATGTACAAGCTAATTTAACTTTACAAATATTACCTGAAAATATATAGCTTAAACACTAAGTATTCCAACAAATAAACTTTAAATTTATTCCTACACACTATTAATAATCCATTTTTAGATAAAAGATATCGCATACATATCAATTGATATAAAAATGGATAGTTTAGATATAAAACATATGAAATAAAAATAGATACAAAATATGTATAAAGAATATAAGTATTATGTTGGACCACATAATTGCTTAGCAGAAGAAATTTTACTAGGTAGTATGCTTATTTATCCTAATTTATTTTCAAAAATTTCAAAAATAGTTCAAATTGATTCTTTTTTTTTAGAATCACATCAAATTATTTATAGAAATCTTCTTTCTCTAAACAAAGAAAATAAATTAGATCTAATTAATCTTTTATATATACTATACGATCATAAACTTCTTAAATATATAGGCGGAATAACTAAAATAATAGATTTGATGAAACAAAGTCAAATGTTTATCTCATCTATCAATATAAATATTTATGCTAAAGAATTGGTTGATATTATTAATATAAACTATATCAAAAGGTTAATGATTCAATATGGATACAATATAATTCAACTAGCATTAATTGAAAAGCTACCAAGCTATTTACTGTATAATAAAGCTGCATATTACTTAAACTTTACTGTTAATAAAATTCCCAAAGAAAATCTTGACGACTTTAAAAATCTAATAGGGCAGTTTTTACTTAGATCAACTACAGAAAAAAACATCGTTAGTTATACTATAAAGTCCAAAAAGCTATCTTACGGTTTTAAGGAACTTGATAAACTCACTAATGGTTTATCTAATGGAGATTTGATAATCATAGCCGGACGTCCATCTATGGGCAAAACATCTTTTGCTATTAATATTGCGTATAATTTAATATCTAAATCTACCATCGGCCTTTGTATATTTAGCCTAGAAATGTCACGAAATCAGATTCTAAATAAATTAATATCCATAGCATCCAAAATTTCCACATCTAAAATCATATCAAATAATCTTACTAAAGATGAATGGAGTTTACTTAAAACCATATGTAAATTTTTTCTACGTCATGAAGTATATATTTATGATACACCTAATATATCTATTGACTATATAGTATACACCTGTCAGATTTTAGCAAAAGATAATCATTCTATTCAAGTTATTATTATAGATTATTTACAACTTATACAAACAGAGCAAAGGTATAATACAAACAGATCACAAGAGTTAAGCTATATTACTAGAAAACTAAAAATATTAGCTCAACAATTGAATATACCTATAATTGTATTATCTCAATTAAATCGTGGTATCGAAAATAGAATTAATAAAAAACCTTTATTATCTGATTTACGAGAAAGTGGTTGCATAGAATATAACAAGTTAATTAATATAGATAACATTAATTTAATACACTTTAAATATTTGTTTAAATACAAACTATATAATTTGATCTATAAAACATGTATAAGCAAAATTCATATCTCACATAAATACAATTATAAGTTGATATTAAATAATACTACTATTAGTACAACACACAACCATCTTTTATTATATAATAATCTATGGCTACCTCAAGACACCATATTAGAACAAAAATTAATTTATAAATATATAAAAAAGAGTATGCAGTATATTCATAGTCTTAATATTTATTTTTTCAAAAATTCACAAGTTTACGATATTAGTGTACCTAAATATAGATACTTTACAAGTAATAATATTATTGTGCATAATTCTATTGAACAGGATGCCGATATTGTTATGATTTTGTACAAGGACTCTATAGATAATCAAATATATGATTATGATAATTCTATTAATCTAGACATGACTATATGTAAAAATCGTAATGGACCAACTGGCTTATGCAGCTTCTTATTTTATCCTAACAGTACATACTTTGAAGATTTAAAAGAAAAAAATTAGTTTTTCATTGTATTTTTTCGTCAATTTTGTTATTCTTAGATAAGTTGCCGGAATAGCTCAGTTGGTAGAGCAGTGGACTGAAAATCCTCGTGTCACCAGTTCAAATCTGGTTTCTGGCACTATCTTATTAGGTAAAAAACCGTATAATTATACGGTTTTTTACTTGTTTAGTATAGTGCTACGAAGATAGCATTTCTAGCTTTTCTCCTAATAACACAATTACACTTCCTTCATCCGTAACATCAACAACTGCTCTATCACCCGCTTTAATTTTACCAGAAAGCACCTCCTCAGCCAAACTATCTTCTAACAATCTCATAACTGCTCTACGTAAAGGTCTAGCGCCATAACTAGGGTTATATCCTTCATCAACCAAGCGATTCTTAAATCTTTCTGTAACTTCTAATTCTATTTCTTGCTGTCTGATACGATCAAATACTTCTTTCAACATAATATCAGCTATTTCTCTAACCTCATCTTTGGTTAATTGTCTAAATACAATGATTTCATCTAAACGATTAAGAAATTCTGGTCGGAAATATTGCTTAAGTTCTTCATTTACAAGCGATTTAATTCTATTATACTGAGATTCTGTCTGTGACTCCCCTAACTCAAATCCTAAACTACCTCCACCTTTTTCAATAACCTTCGAACCTATATTTGATGTCATTATTAAAAGGGTATTTTTAAAATCAATTGTTCTACCTTTTGCATCAGTCAAACGACCATCTTCTAATATTTGTAACAGTAAATTAAATATATCTGGATGTGCTTTTTCTATTTCATCAAATAGAATAACTGTATATGGCCTTTTCCTTACCGCTTCAGTTAAGTAACCACCTTCACTATAACCTACATAACCAGGAGGTGAACCTATTAATTTAGATACTGTATGACGTTCCATATATTCAGACATATCAAGTCTGACCATTGCTTCTTGAGCACCAAAGAAATATGAGGCTAGTGCTTTTGTTAATTCTGTTTTTCCTACACCAGTAGGTCCAGAAAAAATAAAGCTAGCAATTGGCCTATTAGGATTTTTTAAGCCAACTCTAGCTCTCCTAATTGCGCGAGAAACAGCTACTACAGCTTCATCCTGACCGATTATTCGACTATGCAGTGTTTCTTCCATATGCATTAACTTTTCAGATTCACTCTTAGTTAGTTTTGTTACAGGTATACCTGTCCAAAAAGCAACTATCTCAGCTATATCTTCTTCTGTAACTATTGGATCTTCTATCTGTAAATCTGGCTCTGTTTTCTTACTTTGAGCAATAGCAGCTATTTGAGCTTTGATCTCCATCTCTCTTGTTCTATATTGTTCTGCTTTTTCATATTTTTGCGCTCTTATAGCTTCATCTTTTGTTTTTAGTACTGTTCTAAGTTCTTTATCCAATTCTCTAGCTGCAGGAGGCAATTGAGAATTTAATAATCTAACACGTGAACCTGCTTCATCTATTAAATCTATTGCTTTATCTGGCAGGAAACGATCCGATATATACTGATTTGCATACTTAGCAGCCGCTGCTAAAGCACCATCAGACATTTTTAATTGATGATGTTTTTCATATCTATCACGTAAACCAAACAATATTTCAATAGTCTCCTCAACACTCGGTTCACCAACTAATACTGGCTGAAATCGTCTTTCCAAAGCAGCATCTTTTTCTATGTGTTTTCTATATTCTTCTAATGTTGTTGCTCCTATGCACTGCAATTCCCCTCTAGCCAAAGCTGGCTTTAATAAGTTAGCAGCATCAATAGCACCTTCTGCAGCACCAGCACCAATTAATGTATGAACTTCATCTATAACTAAAATAACATTATTGGCTGATTTAATTTCATCCATAATCCTTTTTAATCGCTCTTCAAATTCACCTCTATACTTAGTCCCAGCAACTAGTAAGCCTACATCTAAAGTAACAACCAGTTTATCTTCTAAAATTACTGGTATATCACGATTTGCTATACGCTGAGCTAAACCTTCAGCAATAGCAGTTTTACCAACTCCAGGTTCACCGATAAGAACTGGATTATTTTTTGTTCTTCTACCTAAGATCTGTATTACTCTTTCAATCTCTTTTTGCCTACCCACTACAGGATCTAATACACCTTCTACAGCTAATTCAGTCAAATTCGACCCGAATTCTTCTAATGTTGGTGTCTTACTTCTTGCTTGAAGATTATTATTTCCATTCGTATTAGCTTCAGCATTATCTCCTAGCATTTGAATTACTTCTGTTCTTATAGAAGATACATTAACAGCTAGATTCTCTAAAACTCTTGCAGCTACACCCTCTCCTTCTCTCACTAATCCCATTAGAAGATGTTCTGTACCAATATAATTATGACCCAACTGCCTAGCTTCTTCTAAAGATAATTCTAAAACGCGTTTTGCTCTCGGAGTAAAAGGTATTTCAACAGCTACAAAGCCTGAACCTCTGCCTATTATTTTTTCTACTTCTATTCTTGCATCTTTTAAATTTACATTCATAGATTTAAGAACTTGAGCGGCTATACCTGTACCTTCACCTATCAAGCCTAATAATATTTGTTCTGTACCAACAAAATTATGACCTAATCTCCTAGCCTCCTCTTGAGCTAGCATAATTACTTTTATAGCTTTTTCTGTAAAGCGTTCAAACATAATAAATAGAGCTAGAAATGAATTAAATTAATTACCTTTGATACTTATAGATAATAACATATATGTTATAATAACTTAATAGTGTATATCAAATTCTTTTTGTCAAGATAATATCTTAAATATACAAGAATTTAGATATAATACATTAAAAATTTATAATATAAGTCATATAGTGTAAACCAACACTTAGAAAACTTCTAATTATATTTTTGACATAAGTTAGTAATATAATATTTAGGAATAATAAATTATTACTAAAGTTATGATTATATTGTTCAACCATTGACTAATGATACTTAAATTGCATACAATAAAAAAAAATTTTATTTTTGCATTAATATTTATATGAAAATTAAACATAGTAATACTATTATACAAAGTGTAGAAAAAAAATTCATAAAAAACGAAATGCCCTTCCTAGAAGTAGGTGACAGTATACAAATAAGTGTACTAATTAAAGAAGGCAGTAAAGAGCGCATACAAACATCAGAAGGTGTTATTATATCTATAAATAATAACAATTTAAATACAACTATAACTATTAGAAAAGTTCTGCAAAATATTGGCGTAGAACGTGTATACTTAATACATTCACCAAGAATTACCAACATAAAAATCTTAAAGAAAGCAAAAGTAAGAAGAGCTAAACTATATTACTTACGCAGTAGATCTGGCAAAGCAACAAGACTAAAACAGAAATTCAATTAAACTATAAATACTATTCTTAATCTAAGTTATCACAAAAAATTCAAGGATATATAGCTCAGGCGGTTAGAGTATCACGTTGACATCGTGAAAGTCACTGGTTCAAATCCAGTTATATCCATCTATATAATATAAAAAATTGCTTTTTAAATAAAAATTTGATAATATTGTTTCAGGGTCGGTGCCCGAGTGGTTAATGGGGGCGGACTGTAAATCCGCTGGCTTTGCCTACGTTGGTTCAAATCCAACCCGGCCCAATAATAAAAAATTAATTTATAGCCCTTATAGCTCAGTGGAAGAGTATCTTCTTGGTAAGAAGAAAGTCATGAGTTCAATTCTCATTAAGGGCTTTAATATATAATATTAAGTAAAAGGTTTAACTGATATACTACTTTTTTGCACATGTTTTGCTATGCCTATCATTTGAGAATTACTTTTACCTGGAGCCACCATAGGGTAACAATTTTCTTCTTGTTTAACTTGACAATCTAAAACAACAGGTCCTTTATTTTTTAAAGTACTTTCTATTGCTACATTCAAATCTTTACGATTTTTTAATTTAATTCCTTTGATTCCAAAAGATTTAGCTAAATTTACAAAATCAGGTGACCCTTTTTCCATATTGGAGTGTGAATATCTTTCACCATAAAAAGCTTGCTGCCACTGTCTAACCATGCCTTGCCACTTATTATTAATAATAATTACTTTAACAGGTAATTGATATTGAGCTATGGTGGCTAATTCTTGAATATTCATCTGAAAGCTTGCATCACCTGTAATACATATCACTTCTTTATCAGGATTAGCTACTTGTACTCCAATTGCCGCTGGTAAACCATAACCCATTGTACCTAAACCTGCACTTGACATCCAATGACGAGGTAATACATTAATAAACTGTGCTGCCCACATTTGATGTTGGCCAACGTCAGTTGTAAAATAAGCTTCCTGACTTAACTGAGATATTTGTGAAATAATTTCCTGCGGGGACAAATAATCTACAGTTTTCGGTATTAATAAAGGGTATTGTTGTTTCCATACATTAATTCTTTCATTCCATGATCTTGTTTGCTCTGCAATGTGTACTATTTTATTTACTTGAACATATTTTAAAACTTGACTTAAAATATTTTTGACATCTCCTACTATAGCTATTTGTGGGATTCTGTTTTTACCTAATTCAGCAGCATCAATATCTATATGTATTACTTGTGCATTACATGCAAACTCATCTAATTTACCTGTAACTCTATCATCAAAACGTGCGCCTAAAGCTATTAATAAATCACATTCACTAACTGCATAATTAGCATAAGCTGTTCCATGCATTCCTAGCATTCCTAACGCAAGCTTATGATCCTCATCTATAATACCTTTGCCCATCAATGTAGTTGTTATAGGTATTTTAAAGTGATTAGCTATTTCTAAAACTTCTTGATGAGCTTGCGAGATTATAGCTCCTCCACCAATATATAATAAAGGTTGACTTGATTGAAGTAATAAATTAATGATTTTAGCTATTTCTTGACTTTTAGCTGCTACAAAAGGTCTACAACCAGATAATTTAATATTTTTTGGCTCAACTGGTTCATAACGAAATTTCTCTAAACCTACATCTTTCGGTATATCAATTAATACTGGACCGGGACGACCATGAGTAGATATATAAAAAGCTTCAGCTACTATACGAGACATATCTCGTGGGTCTCGAACTACATATGAATGTTTAACTATTGGTAAAGTAATTCCAAAAATGTCAACTTCTTGAAAAGCATCAGTACCCATAAAAGGCCTTGCAACTTGTCCTGTAATTAAAACCAAGGGTACTGAATCCATTTGTGCAGTAGCTATACCTGTAACTAGATTTGTTGCACCTGGACCAGATGTTGCAAAACATACACCTATTTTCCCTGTGGATCTAGCATACCCATCTGCTGCGTGACAAGCTCCTTGTTCATGCCTAGACAAAATATGTTTAATTAAACCTTTTTGTTCCCATAAGTATAATTCATCATATATGGGTAATATAGCACCACCTGGATAACCAAAAATATAGTCAACATTATGTCTAACTAAGCTATCCATTAAAGCAAAAGATCCTGTAGATTGACGATCAATATTTGTATCTTCCATAAGTAAAAAATTCTAAATAGGTGTTTATTAAATTAATAAAAGAAAGTAAAAAAGAAAGACTAGTAACTATATATATATTATATATGTTCAATTTTTATTATTTTTTTCTTATTATTTTTTAATTTATATCTAACATAAGCCTTAATACTATATATATAAAGTATAGTACAGCTAGATTTGAGAGAATAATGAGTACAAGTTTTTTTTTGTTGTCTAATGACTTAAAAACAGGTTGAAAAGTCGTCAAGAAAAACCCTATAAATACACCTAGTAAAAATCTAGGGAATTTAAGAATATTATTCCAAAATGTCTGCATATTGTCTTGTGATATTTACTAATTCTTTTGTAAGATAAAATAGCGTATGATAGTACTCTTGTGAATTTTTTGTTACCTACTATACTATATAATTAAATATGTTAACAGATTTGAATCGTGTACAAGTTTTAAGTGAAGCCTTACCATTTATACAAAAATTTTCCGGCCGTACTATTGTTATTAAGTATGGAGGAGCAGCTATGAAGAATGATTTGCTAAAAAATAAATTTATAGAAGATATTCTATTTCTATCTTACATAGGCATCAAACTTATATTAGTTCATGGTGGTGGCCCTATGATTAATACTTGGTTAAAAAAAGTCAATATCAAATCTCATTTTTATAATGGTATACGTGTAACGGATAAAGAAACTATGGAGATAGTAGAAATGGTTTTAGTTGGAAAAATTAATAAGGAGTTAGTTACTTTATTAAATAAAAAGCAAGGTTCAGCTATTGGTTTATCAGGTAAAGATGGAAATCTAATTGTCGCATCACAATTATTTAATGATCCTAATAATTTAGTTGGCACTGTAAAACAAGTAAATGTTAGGATTCTAAAGCTTTTGTTAGATTCAGGCTATATACCTATTGTTTCTAGTGTAGCTGCAGATGAATGTGGTCAATCTTATAATATTAATGCCGACACAGTGGCGGGCGCACTTGCTGATGCTATACAAGCAGAAAAATTAATTTTATTGACAGACACTTTAGGCATAATGCGTAATCCGTCTAAGCCTGAAACGTTAGAAAAACATTTAACTATTGATCAAGTTAAAAAATTAGTCGATCAACGAATAGTAGTGGGTGGTATGATTCCTAAAGTAGATTGTTGTATTAAATCTTTGCAGGGAAATGTGAAATCAGCACATATTATTGATGGAAGAGTTGAGCATGCTTTGTTATTAGAGATATTAACAATGGATGGAATAGGTTCGATGATTACATTATGAATTATGATTTGAATAAAGTTGTTGATTTTTTTGATTAGTGTTATATTACTGAAGGGCTCAGTAGCTCAGTCGGTTAGAGCAGGGGACTCATAAGCCCAAGGTCGCAGGTTCAAGTCCCGCCTGAGCCATATATCTAGTTATTTCTAATTGGAGAGGTGGCTGAGTGGTCGAAAGCGGCAGATTGCTAATCTGTTGTATGTTTTATTCATACCGAGGGTTCGAATCCCTTCTTCTCCTTGTTAAGATAAATTCTTATTTGACAAACCTAAATATAATATGACACAATCAGGTTAAGTGTGTTGGGATTGTAGTTCAACTGGTTAGAGCACCGCCCTGTCACGGCGGAAGTTGCGGGTTCGAATCCCGTCAGTCCCGTACTTTCAATTATTAGTTAACGCTGAATTGTTTATTTGGTATAGGTGTGTATTCATTGATAATTTGTCTAAATTCTCCACCATCTATAGTTTCCTTCTCGATAAGTAAGTCAACTAGTCGATCAATTACTACTCTATTTTCGCTTATAATATTTACTGCTTTCTCATGACACTCTCTTACAATAGATTGAATTTGTTGATCTATTTTGATTGCAATTTCATCTGAGTAATCTGATGTATTAGCCATGCCTCTTCCTAAAAAAGGATTAGATTCTTCACTTTCTAAAGATAAAGGTCCAATGTTAGACATACCAAATCGTGTCACCATCTGTCTGGCCATAGAGGTGACTTGTTGTAAATCATTGCTAGCACCTGTAGTTACTTCTGCATCTCCAAAAACTACTTCTTCAGCTGCACGTCCACCTAAAGCTCCCATAATTTTGCATAATATTTGTGATCTAGAAATTAAGCTAGGATCTTCAGATGGTGTAAACCATGTTAGACCTCTAGCTTGTCCTCTTGGAATTAATGTAACCTTTTGTACAGGATCGTGATCTTGAAGTAATGTTCCTACAACAGCATGTCCAATCTCATGATATGCTATTAATCTTTTACTTTTGCTGTCTACTAATGGTGTTCCTTCCATGCCAGCAACTACTCTATCGATAGATGAATCAATCTCATTTAATGTAATACTTAATTTCCGTCTGCGAGCTGTCAGTATAGCGGCTTCATTTAGTAGGTTTGCTAAATCTGCTCCAGAAAAGCCAGGTGTTCTTCTTGCTATTGTATCTAAAGACACAAAACTATCAATTTTTTTATTACGTGCATGTACTTGTAAGATAGCTAATCTGCCTTTGAAATCGGGCACTTCGACAGATACTTGTCTGTCAAAACGACCGGGTCTTAATAAGGCAGAATCTAAAATATCAGCTCTATTAGTAGCTGCAATTACTATAATGCCTGTATTGCCTTCAAATCCATCCATTTCAGTCAGTAGTTGATTTAATGTTTGCTCTCTTTCATCATTTCCACCACCTATCCCAGTTCCTCTCTGTCTACCAACAGCATCAATCTCATCAATAAATACAATACACGGTGCGTTTTCTTTTGCTTTTTTAAATAAGTCTCTAACTCTCGATGCACCTACACCAACAAACATTTCAACAAACTCAGACCCTGAAATACTAAAAAAAGGAACGTTAGCTTCACCTGCAATAGCCTTTGCTAGTAGTGTCTTACCTGTACCAGGAGGGCCAACTAGCAGCACACCTTTAGGTATTTTTGCACCTACTGCTGTAAAGCATTCAGGTTGTTTAAGAAAAGTTACTACCTCTTCAAACTCTTCCTTTGCTTCGTCAATACCTGCAACATCATCAAATATTACCCCTGTTTTAGCTTCCATTTGAAATAAGGCTTTAGATTTACCAAATGACATAGCTTGTCCAGGACCTCCAGCTCCTCCATTGGATCTTCTGAATAATAAAGCAAGCCCACCTATTAAAAATAATGGAAATAGAAGATTACCTAACAGATTCCATAAAGCGCTTGTATTTCTTGTTGGGTGAGCATCGAGATCAATATTCGCTTTTCTTAGCTTAGTAACTAATTCAGGTGCACTTGCTGGTAACTCAACTCTTATTTTTTGTACTCGATTGCCTAATTCAGGACCAACAGCTTCTATTATTGCTGTATGATTATTGTCGTACATATCAACTCTTTTAACCCAGCCCATATCTAAATATTCTAAAAAACGTCCATAAGTCATTCTTGAGCTAGCGATATTAGTATTTAATTCGCTTGTGGTTGGAGCAAGAAAACCTTGCCATAAAAAAAAACTGACTACCAGTATAGGTAGAGACCATAGTAAGAAAGTTTTCCAAGATAATTTCATAATAGATTTGCCTTATATATTGTGTCTTATCAAATAAGTTTGACTTTTAATAGTTGTTAAAACTCTTTACATGAATGTAACATTTTTAAGATTTTGTCGGCAACTAAAATGCCTTAAATATCTTTTTATTGAATTTTATCTTTACATAAGTTTATTTTTTTATTTTCTTTATTATATCTGCTATATTCTAATGTATATAGTTATCCAGTGTTAATTTATTAATATTATGATTAAAAAAGGTTCAGTAGTTAAAATTTTAAGAAAAGAGTCTTACTGGTATCAAGATACAGGGACTGTAGTAAAGGTAGAAACAGATATTAAATATCCTGTTTTAGTTCGTTTTTCTAAGGAAACTTATAGCGGAGTTATTAGTAATAATTTTGCTCAGGATGAAGTAATGGTTGTCAATTAAAAATAGATAAAAAAGCATTACAGTGTAATGCTTTTTGTATTAATTACCTAATGTTGCCCAATCTACATCTACATTTTCTAAAATTAATGATGAGTTATATATTTGTAAAATAATAAGTAAAAATAAGAAAAATAATAGCATAAATACTGCCATAATAGGTGTTGTGCCCCAACCAGGTGCAACTTTACCATATTCTGAATTTAAAGGTCTTAATATTTCTCCAAGTCTAGTTCTTAAAGCCATGGTATTTTATAGTTTTTTTAATCAGTAATATTTATAATATATTATAGAAATAAATTTACTCTATTCGTATCTAATATATGGAAACTGCAACAGTTCTTAGTATTTTCATTTCTAGTTTGTTACTAGGGATTACAGTATATTCTATATACACTGCTTTTGGACCTGTCTCTAAAGAATTACGAGATCCATTTGAGGAACATGAAGAATAATTATACTGCATGTTTTTATTAGTGTAATTTTTTGATTTAATTAGTTAATCAAAAATTTTGTATTATCGCTCTCAATTTAAATTTTATGTTGAGAGCGATATAAAACAATCTTACTTTATATTATTTTGCAATTCTTGGTGGGTCTCTGAAAAAAATAGCAAAAAATATTACCATTAAAGTACCTACTAATAGAAATACATAAACTAGTGCTTCCATTTATACTTTTCCTTGTATTTATACGTTTTAATTTATTTTACACTGCGCCTTGTTTTTTACTGCTTCTATCACCTAATTTTTGGAAAGCTCCAAATTCTACTTGTTCTGTGACTTCTGCTCCTATACCTGCAAAAACATCTCTAAATATAGTTCTAGATCCATGCCATAAATGGCCAAAAAAGAAGATTAGGGCAAAATTCGCATGTCCAAATGTGAACCAGCCTCTTGGGCTACTACGAAATACGCCGTCTGATTCCAAGGTAGTTCTATCGAATTCAAAAACCTCACCTAATTGTGCTTTACGTGCATATTTTTTGACGCTAGGTGCATCATTGAAGACTTTTCCATTCAATTTACCCCCATAAAAATTCACTGTTACTCCTACTTGCTCAATACTATATTTAGATTCAGCTCTTCTGAATGGTATGTCTGCCCTTATAATGCCATCTTTGTCGACTAAAATTACAGGAAAAGTTTCGAAGAATGCAGGCATACGTCGAACAGTTAGTTCTCTACCTTCTTTGTCTTGAAAGATAGGGTGTCCTAACCATGCTTCTGCAATACCATCGCCTTTATCCATAGGTCCAGCTCTAAAAAGACCTCCTTTTGCAGGGTTATTTCCAATGTAATCATAAAAAGCTAATTTATCAGGAATTTTTGACCATGCTTCTTCAGCTGTGGTTCCTTCATTTAATGAGTTTTCTACCCTTCTTTCAATTTCTTGCTGAAAGTAACCGCTATCCCATTGATATCTGGTAGGTCCAAATAGTTCTAATGGTGTTGTAGCTGACCCATACCACATAGTTCCACACGTTACAAATGCGCTAAAAAAGACAGCAGAAATACTACTTGATAGTACAGTTTCTATATTACCCATTCTCAATGCCCGATATAGTCTTTGTGGTGGTCTAACTGTTAAATGGAATAGTCCTGCTAATATTCCAACTGTTCCTGCTGCTATATGATGAGAGGCAATTCCGCTGGGGTTAAAAGGATTAAATCCATCTGGACCCCATGCAGGTGCAACAGGTTGTACTTTTCCTGTTATTCCATATGCATCTGATACCCATATACCAGGCCCGAATAAGCCTGTTGCATGGAAAGCACCAAAACCAAAGCATAATAAGCTTGATAGTAGTAAATGTATACCAAAAATTTTTGGTAAGTCTAGTGCAGGTTCGCCTGTTCGAGGATCTCTAAATAGTTCTAAATCCCAGTAGACCCAATGCCATATAGATGCTAAAAAAAGCATTCCAGATAGAACAATGTGTGTGATGGCGACACCTTCAAAACTCCATAAGCCAGGATTAGATACACTTTCACCTGTAATACTCCAACCTCCCCAAGAGTCTGTTACGCCTAATCTTGCCATGAAAGGCATAACAAACATGCCTTGTCTCCACATTGGGTTTAATACAGGATCAGATGGATCAAAAACTGCTAATTCATATAATGCCATAGAACCTGCCCATCCTGCTACTAAAGCAGTATGCATAAGATGAACAGAAATTAATCGTCCTGGATCATTTAAAACAACTGTGTGTACACGGTACCAAGGTAGTCCCATTGAACTACATTCCTCCTAAAACTATTCGTTAACAAAGTGCTTTTCTTACGATAGGTATGTTAAAAATCTATATGTTATTATAACATTTCTCTGTAATTTAAAGTACAATTTAGTATGATTTATGTGAAATTACTTGTCTAGTGTAGTAAAAGCAAATTAAGCAAATTAAGCTCAATATAGCTAAATTATCTAATATATTTAAGTTCATCCAAATATTATGTATATAGTAAATAGGATTTTGTATATATGCGTATCTAATACTTTCTATTGCATATGTCAGAGGATTCAAGCTAGCTAAAATTTGTAACCAAGAAGGCATAAATGATAAAGGTGCTAATGCTGTACTTGAAAATAAAGTAGGTAGATTTATAATAAAAATTAGAGCTAAAAATTCTATATGTCCAGGTAAAATAAAACCTAAACAAATACTAAGACTAGCTATACTGAGTGTAATTAATGTAATAATTAATAAAATTATAAGTAAATTTGACATATATATTATATGTTTTGCAGTTACCATACTAAATAAAATTATACTTAAGGTTTGTATTACAGTGACAGTAGTAATAAAGCATATAGATGAGAAGAGTAAACAATCTCGAGAGATTATTGGTGATACTAATATACGGTTTAGAAATCCAAATTCTCTATCAAACATCATAGGTAAGCCAGCATTAATTGCGCCACTAAAAGAAGTAAATACAATAATTCCTGGACTTAAAAAAACATTATATTTTAGGTTAGTAATAAAAAAGCTTATAGGAGCGTTTTGGAAAAGAGATCCAAATAATATTAACCATAATAAAGGTTGTATAATTCCAGAGATAAGTAACGCAGGTCTTCTTTTGGCTTGTATACATAAGCGTTTAGTTAATACATGAACTTCATTATGCTTATATAAATGATTCATATTTTGACTTATTGTAGAAACAGGTTGTAATTTCATTAATTAGTTGTATATATTATTTTAATGGTATTTAATCTTATATTAATTTTGTAAATTTATTTCAAAAATCTGTGATCTGAATTCTATGAATTTATACTACTTTATATGTTAAAATATACTTTTTTATTATATATTAATTAATTTTATGATTTAATAGTTTTTAAAATAAAGTAAAATTAGTAGCTTTATTTATAACAATATTTATTTATTTTAGGAGACAAAACTATGACAGATTTTGTAGTAACATTGATAACAGAAGGCATAGAAAATGTAGAAGATGCAGTACACAAGATTAATTGTCCAGATGATTCTATAATATTAGATGTAGCAGAAGAGGAAGGTATTGATTTACCTTATTCGTGTCGTTCAGGTTCTTGTTCTACCTGTGCAGGTTTACTAGTAGAGGGTGAAATTTCACAGGAAGATCAATCGTTTTTAGATGACGAACAAGAAGAAAAAGGTTGTGTATTAACTTGTATAGCCTATCCTCTGTCTGATTGTACAATTAAAACACATCAAGAAGAAGAATTATTTTAATCTGTTTGATTGTTCATAAAGTGAGAATATTTTAATGTTCTCACTTTTTATATTTTTTTAGTAGTTAGAGTTTTACTTCAATGTCAACACCGGCATGTATATTGAGTTTCATTAGTAAATCGATAGTTTGTGAAGATGGTTCACATATGTCTATTATTTTTGTGTGTGTTCTAATTTCAAAGTGCTCGCGAGAATCTTTATCTACATGTGGAGATCTTAAAATACAATAGATTCTACGCTTAGTAGGCATGGGGATAGGGCCGATAGTTTTTGCTTGAGTTCTACTGGCAGTTTGAATTATTTCTTGGCAGGATTCATTAAGAATGTTGTAATTATAAGCTTTAAGCTTAATTCTAATTTTATTTTCTATAGACATTTGATCTTGTTATTTGTTATTTAAGTATTTTAGACACAACACCAGCTCCTACTGTTCTACCACCTTCACGAATAGCAAATCTCATACCTTGCTCAATAGCAATAGGATTAATTAATTCTGCACTCATTTTGATTCTATCTCCAGGCATAACCATTTCCGCTTCAGAACCATCATCAGCTGTAAATTGTGTAATAGTTCCTGTTACGTCAGTTGTTCTTACATAAAATTGAGGACGATATCCTGAAAAGAATGGTGTATGCCTTCCCCCTTCTTCTTTGGTTAAAATATAAACTTCAGCTTCAAATTGTGTATGAGGTGTAATAGTGCCTGGTTGTGCTAAAACCATACCTCTCTCGATATCTTTTTTTTGCACGCCGCGTAATAAAATTCCTATATTGTCCCCAGCCATACCTTCATCAAGAGTTTTTTGGAACATTTCTAAACCAGTAATTGTAGTTGTAGTTGTTTCTTTTAGACCTACTATTTCAATACTATCTCCTACTTTAATCATACCTCTTTCTATCCTTCCAGTAGCTACAGTACCTCGTCCAGTTATTGAAAATACATCTTCTACTGCCATTAAGAAGGTTTTTTCTACGTCTCTCACTGGAGTTGGTATATATTCATCTACAGCGTCCATTAAAATATGTATTTTATCAACCCAATCATCTTCTCCTCTTTGTATAGATTCATTAGTGTTAACTGCTTGTAATGCTAGTAAGGCAGATCCACAAACAAACGGTATATCATCTCCAGGAAAATCATATTGTGTTAGTAATTCGCGTACTTCTAATTCTACTAGATCTAATAATTCTTGATCATCTACTTGATCTTCTTTATTCAAGAAAACTACTATATTTGGTACACCAACCTGCTTTGCTAATAGTATATGTTCCCTAGTTTGTGGCATAGGTCCATCTGCTGCGGACACTACTAATATGGCTCCGTCCATTTGTGCAGCTCCAGTAATCATATTCTTGACATAATCTGCATGTCCAGGACAGTCAACATGCGCATAATGTCTATTATCTGTTTCATATTCAACATGTGCTGTATTTATTGTTATGCCTCTTGCTTTCTCTTCTGGAGCAGCATCGATCTCATCAAATTTTTTTGCTTTTGTGTTGCTAGCCGCTGCAAGTGTTGCAGAAATAGCCGCTGTTAATGTTGTTTTACCATGATCTACATGGCCGATGGTGCCTATATTTACATGAGGTTTTTTTCTTTCAAACTTTTCTCTTGCCATTGTAATTTTATCCTTGTTATCTATATTTAATAACGATAGTGAGCAAATGCTTTATTTGCTTCTGCCATTCTATGAGTTTCTTCTTTTTTTCTAATAGAGTTGCCGCTTTCATTGTAAGCGTCCATTATCTCATTGGCTAATTTAATAGCCATATTTTTACCAGATCTTTCACTAGCAAATTTTGTTATCCATTTTAAAGCAAGATTAGTGCCTCGATAAGCTCGAACTTCAATAGGTACTTGATATGTTGATCCACCAACTCTTCGGGCTTTCACTTCAACTAGAGGAGTTATATTGCGAATGGCTTTTTCTAAAACTTCTAATGGTTCATAAGATATTTTATTGTCAATAATTTCTAAAGCTTCATAAATTATTTTTTGTGCCAAGCTTTTTTTTCCATGTTTAAGAATTCTAGATACAAGCATACTTATAAGTTTGCTATTATATATTGGATCAGGTGTTATGATTCTTCTTTTTGCTGTATTACGACGAGACATATAGTAAAGAGTTAGATAATTTTTATTTTAAGTTTTTGGCCTTTTGGTACCATATTTTGACCTACTTTTTTGCCTATCTTTTACTCCTGATGCATCTAAAGTTCCTCGAACTACATGATATCTTACGCCAGGTAAATCTTTAACACGTCCTCCTCGGATTAATACTACAGAATGTTCTTGAATATTATGTCCGATACCTGGTATATATGCTGTAACTTCGAATCCAGATGTAAGTCTTACTCTAGCTACTTTGCGTAAAGCAGAATTAGGTTTTTTAGGTGTTGTTGTATAGACTCTTGTGCATACTCCTCGTCTTTGAGGGCATGCTTTTAGTGCAGGAGATTTAGTTTTATTTTCGGATTGCTTTCTTTCTGACCTAACTAGTTGTTGAATCGTTGGCATTATATATTTAATATATTCATATTTGGTTGAATATTCTTTATATTATAAAGATTGTACGATACCCTGTCAAACCTCATGACTATACACATCTTTATAAAATGAATATGTGAATATAATATTATTTTAGTTTGTATTTACGCATAAACCTTTCTACTCTTCCTTCAGTATCTATAATTCTTTGAGATCCTGTAAAAAAAGGGTGATTACCTGACCAAATATCAACATGTAATTCAGGTTTAGTCGATCCTACTGTCATAATTGCCTTGCCATCGCAATATACTTTAGATTCAGAATACCATTTTGGGTGTATATTCGTTTTTGCCATAATATTATAATTTATATAAATTAAAAAAAATTAACGTTTTGAGTATTGTGGTGCTTTTCGAGCTTTTCTTAAACCATATTTTTTTCTTTCTTTAGTTCTAGCATCTCTTGTTAAAAAACCTTCTGATTTTAGGGTAGTGCGATTTTCAGGATTAACTTTACATAATGCACGTGCTAGCCCTAATCGTATTGCATCTGCTTGTCCAGTTAAACCTCCCCCTTCTGCTTTTACATGAATATCATATTCTTTATTTAAACCTAGTACTTTTAGTGGAGAACAAGAAATGCGTATATAGTTAGGGCTAAATTGTAAATATGATTCTCCAGGTAATCCATTAATAATAAGTTTACCAGAACCAGGGATTAATTTAACACGCGCTATAGATGTTTTGCGTCTACCAGTACCAAAATAATGTGCTTTGGTTATTGAATCTGTTATAGTCATACTTATATTATTTCACTAAAAATTTGTTCAGGTTGCTGAGCACTATGTGGATGAGTTTTACTTCTATATACTTTAAGTCTATTAAATAGCTGTTTACCTAAAGAGTTTTTGGGTAACATACCTTTAATAGATTTTTCGATAATTCTTTCAGGTAATCTATTTTGTAGAGTAGTAAAGTTTTCTACTTTTAAACCACCAGGATAACCTGAATGTCTTTTATATAATTTTTGTTTATCTTTCTTGCCTGTTATTGTAATATTTTCTGCATTAATTACAATAACATAAGCATTGTTTATTATATGTGGCATATAATTAGTTCTATTTTTTCCTCGTAAAATAGTTGCGACTTCAGTGCTTAAACGTCCTAAGTTTTTATTGTATGCATCAACTATATACCATTTATTTTGATCATCTTTCATAGATGTTACATATGTTTTATTCATTTAGATTTTTTATATTATATATAGTTATTTATTCATATTTTTTCTCTTTGAGGTAAACTTATCCCAAGTTTATCGTGCAATGCTTCAATTACTTCATCAGCAGATTTTTGTCCAAAATTTTTTATTTCTAATAATTCTTCTTGTGAATAATCTAGTAAGTCCGATATAGAGTGAATATGAGCTCTTTTTAGACAATTGTATGCACGCACAGATAATTGCAATTCTTCAATAGGTACAGAGTTAATGATTTGTTCTTGTGAAATATAATTCTCTTTCTTAGCTTCAAAATTGATATTTTTTAATGGATGAAATAAATCTGTCAGTACATTAGCTCCTTGACTTATTGCTTCTTGTGGAGATAAACTACCGTTTGTCCATATTTCAAGATATAACTTCTCTTGTATTAAATTTGAATTTATTCTCTTCTCTTCTACGGTATAATTAAATTTTGTAGCGGGCATAAATACAGAGTCTATTTGCAAAAAGTCTATTGATTTGTTATCTATGCCTTTTTCTACTAATTTATATCCACTTCCTTGTTCTATACGGAATTCCATCTCAAAAATGGTATTATTACATATAGTGGCTATATACTGTTTAGGATCTATGATTTTTATATCAGGTGGTAATTCAAATAGTCCGGCTGTTACAATAGCAGGTCCTTGTATTCGAAGTCTACCTATTTGAGGTTCTTTGTTGTAACTTTTTAGTACGACTTCTTTAAGGTTAAGTAATATTTCTAATACATCTTCACGCACACCTGTAATAGTAGAAAATTCATGATTTACTCCAGCGATTCTTACCGCCACGATAGCTGTTCCCTGTAAATCTGATAAAATTGTTCTCCTTAAAGAATTACCGACTGTAATACCTTGTCCTTGTTTTAAAGGTTCTAATACGAAATGCCCGTATTGTGCTCGTGCACCGGATGTTTTTGACTCTACGCATTCTATATGAAAATGAGCCATGTAGTAGAATTATGTTGTTCAGATTTTTTATATAAACAGACTATTAAGCTTAATATTTTACCTCAAAATGATTTATACTCTTCTTTTCTTAGGTGGTCTACATCCATTGTGTGGTACTGGAGTTATATCTTTAATTAAAGTTATAATTATGCCAGTAGCCTCTAGTGCTCTAATTGCAGTCTCACGTCCAGCACCCGGGCCATTAACAAGTACCTCAGTTTGTTTCATTCCTTGTTCTATAGCTTGTTTGGCGGCTTTTTCTGCTGCAATTTGAGCTGCAAAAGGTGTGCTTTTCTTAGCACCTTTAAAACCACTTCCTCCGGATGATGACCATGAAATAGTTTCACCAGAAATATCTGTAATAGTTATAATAGTATTGTTGAAAGTTGATTTTATATGGGCAATACCATTAACTACTTGTTTTTTTTGTTTATTTGATCTTTTTTTTCCTTGTTTAGCCATGGTTTATCTTATGGTTCTTAATAATGGTTACTTTATTTACGATTAGCTCTTTTTTTACTGTTTCTTCTAGTTCTCGCATTAGTTCTTGTTCTTTGCCCTCTTAAAGGTAAATTATTTCTATGCCTTCTTCCTCTATAGCTTCCAATATCTATTAGTCTTTTTATATTAATTGATTCTAATCTTTTAAGATCACCCTCTATTTGGTATTGTTCGATTAATACTTGTCGGATAGATACTATTTCTTGATCATTAAGATCCTTTATAATAGTATCAGGATTAATTTGGGTTTTTTCTATAATTTCTTGAGAACGTGATATGCCAATGCCATATATGTAAGTTAAACCTATTTCTATTCTTTTGTTTTTAGGTAAATCTACCCCTGCTATTCTAGCCATGTTTAATTTTATCCTTGTCTTTGTTTATGTTTTGTATTTATACAAATAACCATAACACGTCTGTGTCTACGTATAATTCGACATTTATCGCATATTTTCTTTACAGATGGTCTAACTTTCATGTTCTATGATAATTAATTTATTTTGATTATGTAAATCTAAAACTTACTCCATCATATTATCATATTGTTGTGATATAATATATGTTTGAATTTGTTTTGCTGTATCTATAGCTACACCCACAAGAATTAGAAGAGATGTTGCACCAAATCCTTGGAAAGATTTATTATTGGTGATTATTGATACACATGGAGGTATTAGTGCTATTATAAAAAGGAAAATAGCACCAAGAAAAGTAAGCTTGTTTAAAATATAGTTTAAATATTTTGTAGTATCTATTCCTGGTCTGATACCTGGTATACTAGCCCCCATCTTTTTTAGATTTTTAGCTATATCTACAGGATTTAAAATTAAAGATGAATAGAAATAACTAAAACTTATAATTAGTAAACAATATAATGGTAGGTATAATAAACTAGAGGGTATGAATAATACAAGAATACGTTGTAGTATAGAGTTACTAGTTGCTTGTAATAAATAAGGAGGTAATGCAATAGCTGCAGAAGCAAAAATAATAGGCATTACACCTCCTTGATTAATTTTCAGTGGTATATAGCTTTGTGGATTTATTTTACTTGTTTTACTTAATTGCTTTGCTGAGACAATTGAAATTTTTCTTTTGCCCTCTTGGATTGCTATTGTGCTAATTAATATAAATAAAAAAAATATTATCAATATAAATAAACTAATAGTATTTGCACTATTATTGAAATTAATTTGGTAATTTTGTAAAGTTTTAGGTAAGCCAGATACAATATTCTGAAAGATTAATAATGATGCTCCATTGCCGATGCCATATTCAGTAATTACTTCTGAAAACCACATAATAATTATAGATCCTGTAGTTAGTGTAAGAATACAATCTAAAATGAAATGTATATTCCAATTAAATACATATGGCTTTAGCCAAAAAGTTATTCCAAGACTTTGTAAAATAGCCCATAGTACAGTAATATATCGGGTTATTTGATTAATTTGTTGTCGACCTATTTCACCCTCTTCTTTTTGTAAATTTTCTAATTTAGGAATAACTTTTGTAAGTAATTGAATAACTATAGATGCATTTATATATGGGACAATACCTAGTGCAAAAATGCCAATTGTAGTAAATCCACCTCCTGCAAATAAGTTCAAAAAATTTAGTAAACCATTTTGTGTTAAATGATTATTCCATGTATCATGATCTATACCAGGTAGTGGAATAAATATTCCAAGCCTTGCAACTAATAAAATACCTAGAGTAATAATAATTTTTTTTTGTAGTTGAGAGGGCGCTTTTATTTTCATGTATTGTTCTTGATATTAAAGCTAATATTTGTTTGATTGAATTTTAAGAGTATTATAAACTATATAAATTTTCAACGTTAATACCTCTATTATTAGCAGTTTCTTTAAAAGTTTTTAAGCTACTTAAAGCGTTTAAAACAGCTCGAGCATTATTAAGTGTATTATTTGATCTTAGTTGTTTAGCTAATATATTTTTAACGCCAGCCAATTCTAAAACTGTTCTTATAGATCCTCCTGCAATTACTCCAGATCCAGTTGCAGAAGGTTTAATAATTACTTTTGCAGCTCCTGAAATACCTTCTGTTGTGTGTGGTATGGAATAAGATTTTGTTAAAGGTATTTGAATAGAATGTTTTTTGGCATCGGCAACACCTTTTTTCACAGCTCCAATTACATCGCTAGCTTTACCTATTCCAACACCTATCTGGCCATTTTCATTACCTACTACTAGAACAGCTCTAAAGCTTAGCTTTTTACCTCCTTTAACTACTTTAGTTACTCTTTTCACTTGTACAACTCTTTCAGACCATGTGATCTCTTGTTCTTTAAGTTTTGTATTTTTTTTTCTTGTAATCATATTAAAGACCCTTTAAAATATTAAACCTTCTTTTCTAGCTGCATCTGCTACAGCTTTAATTCTTCCATGATATAATTTTTTACCACGATCAAATATTATTTGATTAATACCTTGTTTCTTTGACTTGATAGCTATATTCTGTCCAATTATATTTGCTGTTCCACAATTAGCTCCAGATTTGATTTGAGTTTTGAATTCTTTGCATATACTAGAGCTACTAAACAAAATTCTACAATTTATATCATCTATGATTTGTGCATAGATGTGTTTATTAGATTTAAATACATATAAACGAGGACGTTTAGGTGTTCCTTTTATTTTTTTTTTCATATGATTATTTAGAATATATTATCTATTTACCAGCTTTCCCGACTTTTCTTTTGATGATTTCTTTATAGTACCGAATACCTTTTCCTTTATATGGTTCAGGAGGTCTTATAGATCGGATTTTTGCAGCTGTTTGCCCGACTAATTCTTTATTAATGCCTGTTATTGTAATAAAATTATTATTTTCTACTTTAATTGATATATTACTTTCTGGTTTTATAACTACAGGATGGCTATAGCCTACATTAAGTATTAAATTTTCACTTTCCATTTGGCATCTATAGCCAACACCGTGAATTTCTAATTGTTTCGAGAAACCGTTAGATACTCCTATTACCATGTTGTTAACTATTGTCCTAGATAGTCCATATAATGCTTGTGTCTTTTTAGTATCATCTTTCTTCATCAGTTTAATAATACTGTTATTCTCTTTTATTTTTATGCATTTTGGTAATGTGTATATTAACTCTCCTTTAAGACCTTGAATTTTAATATCAGAACCATTAATAGATGTTTTTACTGTTTCCGGTATATTAATGAACTTTTTTCCGATTCTAGACATAATAATTGTTAATTGAATTTTTTTACCATATATAACATAGAACTTCGCCACCTAATCCACGATGCCTTGCAGTTTTATCTGTCATAACTCCTCTAGATGTTGAAATAATAGCTATACCTATACCATCAAGCACGCGTGGTATTTCTTTATGATTAGCATATACCCTAAGTCCAGGCTTGCTAATCCTTTTTAATGAAGTGATTATAGGCTCCTTGTGATTACCTTTATATTTTAATGATATCAATAAATACTTTCGAAATTTATTTGTAATTTCCTCAAACTCATATATAAAACCTTCTTCTTTCAGTACAAGAATTATATTGCGAGTCATCTGTGTGGAAGGTACTTGTACGATTTGATGTTTTGCTAAATTGGCGTTACGTATGCGTGTTAACATATCTGAAATTGTATCATTAACCATAGATTTATAATCTCCTATTTATTTAAAAGGCATGCCAAATCCTTTAAGCAAAGCATAGCTTTCAGTATCATTCTTTGCTGTTGTTATAATAGCTATATCTAACCCTCTAATCTTGTCAATATTCTCATACTCTATTTCTGGGAATATTAGTTGTTCTTTAATACCAAGATTATAATTGCCACGACCGTCAAAATTCTTAGAATTTACACCTCGAAAGTCTCGAATACGTGGTAGCGCTAAGTTGATCAGCTTATTTAAAAAGTCGTACATTTTGTCTTTTCTTAAAGTGACCATTAAACCTATTGGTACGTGGTCTCTAATTTTAAATCCAGCTATAGATTTTTTAGCTCTTGTTACAACTGGTTTTTGGCCTGTAATTAATGTTAGTTCTTGTATACTATTTTCTAATGCTTTAGAATTTTGTGCAGCTTCTCCTAAGCCTCTATTGATAGTTATTTTCGTAACTTTCGGTATTTCATGAATATTTTTGTATTTAAATTCTTGAAGTAAATCATAGTAAATCTTTTCTTGGTATAATTGTTTAAATGAGTTTCTCATAAGTATTTGGATTCTTATTCTGGATTTTTAATTTATTTTATTCTCATTATATTGTATTACATTAGATCTATGTATAGGTTGTTCAATGAAAATAATCTGACCTGATTCACCCTCTTTTTTAGGCTTTATATGTTTTGTAGCTTTATTCAAACCTCCAACAACAATAGTATTTTTCTTTCGTATAATATACTTTATGTTGCCGGTTTCTCCTTTATATTTGCCGGAAATAATTTTAACTTTATTTCCTTTCTTTATATGTGTTTTTCTGCATACCTTTTTAATTTTTCGCATTATACTACCTCAGATGCTAGTGAAATAATTTTTGAGAAGTATTTATCACGCAATTCTCTCGCTATGGGCCCGAATACTCGTGTACCTCTAGGATTGTTTTCTTGATTAATAATAATAGCCGCATTGTCATCAAAACGAACGCTCATACCATCTTCTCTTCTTGATGTTTTTTTTGCTCTTACAATAACAGCCCTAACAATATCAGATTTTTTAATAGGCATATTTGGAGATGCATCTTTTACAACTCCAATAATTACATCTCCAAGCCCAGCATATTTAGGGTTGCTACTTCCTAAAACTTGAATGCACATAATTTTGCGAGCTCCACTATTATCTGCAATATTTAAATAACTTTGAGTTTGTATCATTTGATTTTGTTTATAAATTTCCAGCGCTTGCTTTTACTTAAAGGTCTTGTTTGTTGTATTTTTATTACATCTCCTATATTGCATATATTGTTTTCATCATGAACATAATACTTATTTGTTTTTGAAATAATTTTATTGTATTTTCTGTGTGCTATCTTAGTTGTCACTATGACTGTAACTGTTTTATTAGTTTTATTACTAATAACTGTTCCTGTATTTTGTTGGTTAGACATACGACTATTCTTGTGATTTGTTAATTTGAGTTTCAAGAGTTAATAATTGTGCTAGTTTCCGTTTAGTGTATTTAAATAAATGTGGTTTAATTTCTTGTTGTGTTCTTTGTCTAATATTGAGATTCAATAGTTCTCTTTTTGTAATTATGATTTCCTCTTTTATGTCTTTTATACTCTTATGATTAATGTCATTAATATCAGTTAATCCCATAATAAAAGTTTTCTTAATGTGTAATAAATTTAGTCTTGACAGGTAGTTTATAAGATGCTAATTTCATTGCTCTTTGTGCAACTGCTTCAGGTACTCCTGATATTTCGAACAAAATATGTCCAGGTTTAATAACAGCAACCCAATATTCAGGTGCTCCTTTTCCAGAACCCATTCTAGTTTCAGCAGGTCTAGCAGTGACTGGCTTATCTGGGAAGACACGTATCCATAGCTTGCCTCCTCTTTTCACATATCTAGTTATAGTTCTTCTGGTAGCCTCAATTTGCCTAGATGTTAACCATGTGGCTTCTAAACTTTGTAATGCATATTCTCCAAAACACACACTATTACCTTTACTTGCTTTTCCTTGTATACGTCCACGATGTTGTTTGCGAAATTTAGTTCTTTTAGGGCTTAGCATATTAATTCTATTTAATATTATTCTTATTCTGAGTCTCTCGAATTATTTTCGTTGATCTGCTCTTTAAAGTTTTCTCCTTTAAACATCCAGACTTTAATTCCTAGTACACCATAAATAGTTTGTGCAGTTTTATAGGAGTAATCTATATTGGCTCGTAGTGTTTGTAATGGAACACGACCTTCTCGAACCCATTCACTGCGCGCTATTTCAGCACCGTTAAGTCTTCCAGCAACTTGAATTTTAATACCTTGTATATTGGCTTTTTGTGATCTTTGTATACCTTGTCTAACAGCTCTACGGAAAGCGACTCTTTTTTCTAATTGTTGAGCTATGAATTCTGCTATTAATGTTGCATGTGTATCAGGATCGGTTATTTCTATAATATTAATCCGAATTTGTTTATTATCTTTCAGTTTCTTTTCTAAAGTATGCCTTAACTGCTCTATTCCTGTTCCCATTCTACCTAGTACTACACCAGGTCTGGCAGTATATATTTTCACTTCTATTTGATCAACTTTTCTACTAATGTAAATTAAAGATACACTGGCATTGTTTAGTTCTAGCTCTATAGTTTTTCTTATTATATAATCTTCTTCTAAGAATTTTGGGTAAAATTTCATTTTAGAAAACCAAGAAGATCGATGTGCTTGTGTAGTACTAATTCTAAAGCCTAGAGGATGTGTTTTTTGTCCCATAATTAATTATATTACTCCAAGAAGATAAGTCCAGTATTTATTGTAACTTGATTGTTATATGACAAGTTGGCTTATGTATAGGAAATGCTCTACCTTGTGCTCTAGGCTGAATACGTTTAATTTTAGGTCCTTGATTTGCATATGCTTCTATTATAGTTAGGTCTTTTTTATTTATATTTCCTAAATTACTTGCAGCCGATTCTAGGGTCTTTTTTATGTTATTGCACGGTTTATACGGCATAAACTGTAAAATCAATAATGCTTCTTGATAATTTTTACCCCTAATTTGATCTAAAATTCTTCTTACTTTATTTGGTGATAAACGTAAGTATTTGCTTATAGCCTTGCTTGTTTTTATCATTAAGATTTTATTTCCTTGCTTTCCTATCACTTTTTATATGACTTCTAAAAGTTCTAGTTGGTACAAATTCACCTAATTTATGACCGACCATTTGATCTGATATAAAGACAGGGTAATGCTGTTTTCCATTATGGACGGCTATTGTATGGCCTAACATATCAGGTATTATTGTAGATGATCTAGACCACGTTTTTATAGTTTCTTTTTCTTTTTGTTCATTTAGCTGATAGATTCTATTTAAAAGTTTAAATTCTATATATGGTCCTTTTAATAAAGATCTTGGCATACTTTAAATCAATTTATTTTATTATTTACGTCTTCTTAATATATAACGATTGCTATATTTCTTTTTTGAGCGTGTTTTCATGCCCAATGCGGGTTTTCCCCAAGGTGTTAATGGTTTAGGACGACCAATTGGGGATCGCCCTTCTCCTCCCCCATGCGGATGATCTATTGGATTCATTACAACTCCCCTGACTCTAGGTTTTTTGCCTAGCCATCTGTTTCTTCCTGCTTTACCTATACTAATATTGCTTGCATCTATATTGCCTACTTGTCCAATTGTTGCATAGCATTCTTTTCTTATCATTCTTACTTCACTAGAAGGCAATTTTAGAGTAACTAAATCACCTTCTTTTGCCACTATTTGCGCATATGTTCCGGCTGCTCGAACTATTTGTCCTCCTTTTCTTGGCTTTATCTCTATATTATGTACAGCTGTACCCAATGGTATAGAGCTCAATGGTAATGCATTCCCAACTTCTATTGGTGCATTTGCTCCTGCTAGAACAATATTGCCAACATTAAGAGACCTAGGATGTAAAATATACCTTTTGTCGCCATCTTCATAATATAGTAATGCTATTCTTGCATTTCGATTAGGATCATATTCTATACTTACTACTTTACCTTTTACATCTATTTTATTACGTTTAAAATCAATTAAACGATATCTTCTTTTATGCCCTCCTCCTTTATGTCTTGATGTAATTAAGCCTTGGTTATTATGACCTTTTGGCCTGTGATTTTTTTTGATTAAAGATTTCTCGGGTCCATTTGTGCTAATTTCACTAAAGGTTGAGACTGTTCTATTACGTGTACCAGGTGTGTATGCTTTATATAAACGAATTGCCATAATGTAAATCAATATATTGCTTGATTAATTTTCAGGGAATAGCTTAATAGTATTACCGTCATGTAATGTAACCACAGCTTTTTTATAGTTGGATTTTTTACCTATAAATTTCCCTACTCTACGCTTTTTATGTGGTTGATTAGAAGTGTTAATACTTTTTACTTTTACCTGAAATATGTATTCTATTGCTTTTTTAATAAGAGGCTTATTGGCTTTCTTAGAAACAGCAAAACTATATTGATTTTCTTCAATAAGTTTTGTAGTTTTATCTGTTAGCAAAGGATGCTTAATTAATTCTATTAGTTGCTCCTCTGAATATTCTTTATGAGTTATATATTTCATTGATTTCCTGTAAAGCCTGAGTATCTATGATTATTTTGTCTGCTCTAATAAGAGATAATATATTTAATTGCTTGCTTTCAATCAATTCTACATTTTGTAAATTTCTAAGTGATAGATATAAATTATGATCCTTCTGAATTACAATAATTAATATGTTCTCATTCTGATTATTAATACCTAAAAGATTCAGTTTACTGACAATAGCTTTGGTCTGAGGTTTATTGACGCATTTATGTAAATTATTAGTAACAATTGTTTTCTCTCTTTTATTGTATATTAAATTCCGTAAGGCTAGGCGTTTCTCTTTTACATTAATTTTTTTTGTGTATTTTTTTGATAGAGGACCAAATATAACTCCTCCACCTTTCCATAAAGGTGATCTAGTTGATCCAGCTCTAGCTCTTCCTGTTCCTTTCTGTTTCCATGGTTTTCGTCCACCCCCTCTTACTTTACTTCGTGTTTTTGTATGAGCGGTACCTTGTCTTTTATTATTTAATTGATTAGTTAAAGCTTTATGTACTGAGTATAAAGCTTTTTCATTTGAATCACTGATTTTTAATGTAATTTTGTACGTACTTTCTGCGTTGTTTCTAGAGTCAATAATGGGATAAAATATCTCTGTACATTTAGCCATATTTTTATTGTGATTTAATATTAATTAAATTCCCTGTTTTTCCTGGTATACTACCTTTCACTATAATTAGATTGTTATTGGGATTAATGTCAATTATAGGAAGATTCTTAATAGTTATTTTTTTTCCTCCCATTCTACCAGCCATTTTTTTTCCTGGGAATACTCGGCCAGGCGTTGTTCCAGCACCTATAGATCCTGGCTGTCTGTGATTTTTTGATCCATGGGACATAGGGCCTCTGTCAAAATGATGCCTTTTTTGATACCCAGTAAACCCCCGTCCTATACTAAGGCCTGAGATATTTACTAAGTTTCCTATTTTAAACATATCAACTGTAATTGTATCGCCTAATTTAACACCCTTGAGTGAATGCAATTTATATTCACATAGATATTTTAGTGGATGTACATTAGATTTTTTCAAATGTCCATTTTCTGCTTTACTGATTTTATGTATATGCGTTTCCATATATCCTATTTGTATAGCTTCATACCCATCTTTTTCTTGAGTTTTGATATGTGTGATAATACATGGACCAGCTTGTAATATTGTGACAGGTATAGTATTTCCAGATTTGTCAAATATTTGAGTCATGCCAATTTTTTTTCCTAACAGACTAATAGACATAATGAGTTTTATCTTTATCCTTTCTGTAAGATTTTTACGCACAGGCTTAAATTAATTAAATATTTACTGTTCTATTATCTTGTAAATCACTAGAATTTTCAAGCAAAATAATGAAATTTATTTTATTTGTATATTTAGTTCGGTAAACACGCCTTTATTTATCTATGAATATAT